TTTACAATAAAAATGACAATAAAAAATAGATTATCAATCGATTTTATAATAATGCAAGGATTACCAGTAATCTGCCTTGCTATCACTAAAGTGATATCCATATAGATATCAATATATCACTTGTGACTTTCTTTGTTACAAAACACTAATTTGAATCTAAAATTGAAATGATTAAAATGAAATCATAAGAAGGAATATGTAAGCTACCCACTTGATTTCCATGGGATTGTAGTTCAATTGGTCAGAGCACCGCCCTGTCAAGGCGGAAGCTGCGGGTTCGAGCCCCGTCAGTCCCGGCGTATTCAATAAAAAAAAAAGACATAAACTCCCCTTTTTGTTTCTGGGCAAGGGGATCAAAATGGTTTTTGTTATCTTTTTATTTTAGTTTTCTTTTTTCATCAAGCAAAAGAAAGGGGTATTTCCATAGCACCAATTGATGGTAGAGAGCCATATGTAAATTAGTATAATTATAATTATTGAGAGCATTCAACACTTCAAGAACCAGATACTGTATGGGGTTTCTTCTTTTTATCAATTCAAACTCGTGTAGGAAAATGAAATAGGATAGCGTATAATATGTTTGCCAAGAGTACCTATATATACTTTTGTTTCTATGAAGTCAAGGAAGTGAAAATAGTTCGAATCCAACCAAGGAAAGAGGCTATTTAAAAAATAAAGATAAAATTAGTCTTCCCTAATGAATATGCTCTTTTTAACGATTAGAGTCGATGTCGAAGAAAAACTCGTAAGAAAATTTAAATAGTTAATTTTTTAGAATATTTTAGTTTTTTTACCGGGACTCGTCTTTATCACATTCCCTTTGTTTTCAAAAAATATCATAGATCCTTACAAAATTTGTTAAATTTCAAATTGAAATTTCGTACTTGTTTTCTCTATTTGATTTCTATTGTTTATTTAAGGTTCTTTAGAAACTCTTTTTATAAATAATCGAAGTAGAAAAGGTTTTTTATGATATTTCATTAGATGATTGTACAAGGAAAGTAAAGTACTAGGTTGTAGAAACGAAAGCGGGGAAAAAGAATCATAAATAAATATTTTTTGATTGGATCAGGAATCTCATTATGTATTCGGTGTGGATAAAAGATCTTCCTATGTTATACTATTAAATTCTTGACGATGAATCGATTTTATAGCTCCGATATTGTTATTCATGATATTTCTTTCATTCGATATCATCGAAATCTAATTCATCTGAGTGAGTTTACAAGCGAAAGATTTCTCATCTCTATGGGATTAAATCCCGAGATATTCCAAAGAAAAAAAATAAATAATAAACGATTAAATTATGGAAGTCAATATTCTTGCATTTATTGCTACTGCACTCTTCATTCTCATTCCTACTGCTTTTTTGCTTATAATTTACGTAAAAACGGTTAGTCAAAATAATTAATTTGAATACAATTTGACTATCAATGAAAAAAAAGGATGTCAATTTCTCGTCTTAAATGAAAGGAATGCATTAGACTCAGTAGTATCCTAAGGGGCCCGCTAGTATGGTAGAAAGAGACCTCTTTCTACCGTACTAGCCATTATGGTTATTGTAATGTATAAAGATACAAGTGAAATATCTTAATATAAAGGAATCCACCCATATCTCTCTTTTTCTTTATAAATGTAAAGTAAATATAAATGAAATAGAATATGAAATGTATGTACATACTTTCTCAATTTCATTTATTTGTTTGATCCATTTAATACGGATAATCCGAATTCGATGGAAACTTCTTGAGATTTCGAAAAGGGGTTACCCCATGAATGGTTAACGGTGTAAACCCTGATATAAAAATATAAAATGAGTCAATAAAACAAAACATAAATCCAATTTCTAAAAAAAATCTTAAAAAAATTGCCGGCCGGTCTAGAAAACTAAAACAATTGATACAGGTTGATAGAGTTTGATTATTATCGCAATTAGGAGTACTTCTAGAGTCCACTTCTTCCCCACACTACGAGAGAGAGGGAAAAGGTAAAAACTACCATTAAACCAGCCCATGCGAGACTTACTATATCCATGTGAATTCTGTCCCCTATTTCTATAAATATGAAGAAACTTTTCCATTATTGTTCACTAATAATAGTGAAATCACTGGTGCAGAGTCAAAAAAAGGGAGAGGTATTTGGTCACCATTGATGAACTACTCAAAAAAATCCACTTATCTTATAATGAGTTATTCTTAATTATAGAATTTCTAGTAGAATCGACAAGATGTAAACACAAGTAAACAGACACTTTTCGAAGTATCCAAGGAATCTGACTCACATGTAGAAAGAATAATATTTTTTCTTTCTTTTATCGTTTTTTACTTTTTGGAAGTAAAACGAAAGGCAATTCTTCATCTAATATTGATTGAATGTCTGAGCATTCCGAGACTTTCATGAGTCTGTATCCAAAGTATCTTAGGTCCTTTCCAAAACTATTAATTTAATTCCCTCTATGCCTATCCAATCTAATGGATTTCCCTCCACTCCTTTTAGTTTTCCTCGAATCTGATAGGCAAAACTTTAGGTTAGAGAATAGAACCTCGAGAGCCAGGGGCTTAGAATCACAAAAAGAAAGTATCAAGAGTCTTTTCCTACGTTTGTTATAGTTTTATAACAGGAGATTTCAAGTCTGTTGTTGAGGCGGCACCCGGATTTGAACTGGGGAAAAAGGATTTGCAGTCCCCCGCCTTACCACTCGGCCATGCCGCCAAAACGGTAGAAACTAGATTCAAAGTTTCTCTTTTTTTTTTAACTCCTAAAAAAAAATATAGATTTACAGTCACAAAATATAGAATCTAGTACAAATCAGAACCATTAACTATTGACTGTAAATTCATGACCTTTTTTGAATTCAAATCTACATTTTTATATTTCTAATAATATAAGAAAATCATTAGAAATAGATTTATAACTAATCTATATTAAGTTTTTTTCAATTAAAAAGAAATCTTCTTCAATTTCAATTATAACAGTAATGATGAGTATATGTAAACCCCAGAATCAGAACATACGTTACGTTGTTTATAAGCTATAGCTCTATAATGGGGTATTTTATCTCTCTAGGGATGCTTTTGAAGGGTAATTCTCAATAAATTTTTGTATTTTAATTTTTCATTGAATACATTGAAAAGAAAATTGAATTTTTGGTAGAGCACAGCATGTGCTGTCCAAAATAGAACTGTACCACAATAAAAGAAGAAAAAGAGACATATATATATATCTGTGCATTCTTTTTTATTTTAATAATAATAAAAATTAATAAATAAAAAAACCCACGTTTTCTTACCTACTTCAATTCAATGATATTCTAAATATTCTATTCAAAATAGGTAAAAATCAATCTTTTTTCTGCAAATATTTTTTTGAACAATGAAATACAAATACATGAAAAAGTAAAGTGGTTAAAAAAGAAGTTTTCTATTTATTATATGTTTATCTGCTCGAACAGATCCAATCATGAATACAGTTTTTTTATGGTATGCAATCGAATTGGAATATGTAATATCATAGGTGAAAATGAAATTACTTTTTTTTCTAGTCTTTACAAAACTCCATAAGTTCCAGTGGTATTTCTCAATTCTGTTCCATTTGGATCTCTTTCTTATAAAAAAATTCCAATTGAATCTAGTCTCCGTTCATACGTATTTCATACATTCCATATATCTTGGAGTTGGATAAAATTTCATGTGATTCAGTAAACAGAATAGAAATTCCATTATTGCTAGATCGAATTCTATGGATATGATTCGGTGAAGAATGAGAGATGGGATGGGATTTTTTCAATAAACGGATAAATGGGAAATTCAAAAAAGATGCTCGGGGATGGAAAAGAGGGAACATCTACAATACCCGGATTTAATCAGATACAATTTGAAGGGTTTTATCGGTTTATTGATCAGGGTTTAATAGAAGAACTTTCTAAATTTCCAAAAATTGAAGATATAGATCACGAAATTGAATTTCAATTATTTGTGGAAACATATCAATTGGTAGAACCTCTGATAAAAGAACGAGATGCTGTCTATGAATCACTTACATATTCTTCTGAATTATATGTATCCGCGGGATTAATTTGGAAAACCAGTAGGAATATGCAAGAACAAAGAATTTTTATTGGAAACATTCCTTTAATGAATTCCCTTGGAACTTCTATAGTAAACGGAATATACAGAGTTGTGATCAATCAAATATTACAAAGTCCTGGTATCTATTACCAGTCAGAATTGGATCATAACGGGATTTCGGTCTATACCGGCACCATAATATCAGATTGGGGGGGCAGGCTAGAATTAGAGATTGATAAAAAAGCAAGAATATGGGCTCGTGTGAGTAGGAAACAGAAAATATCTATTCTAGTTCTATCATCAGCTATGGGTTCGAATCTAAGAGAAATTCTAGAGAATGTTTGCTACCCGGAAATTTTCTTATCTTTCTTGACCGATAAGGAGAAAAAAAAAATTGGGTCAAAAGAAAATGCTATTTTGGAGTTTTATCAACAATTTTCTTGTGTAGGTGGGGATCCAATATTTTCTGAATCCTTATGTAAGGAATTACAAAAAAAATTCTTTCACCAAAGGTGTGAATTGGGAAGGATTGGTCGCCGAAATATTAACTGGAGACTGAATCTTAATATACCTCAGAACAATATATTTTTGTTACCACGAGATATATTAGCAGCTGCCGATCATTTGATTGGGATGAAATTTGGAATGGGTACACTTGATGATATGAATCATTTGAAAAATAAACGTATTCGCTCTGTAGCGGATCTTTTACAAGACCAGCTCGGGTTGGCTCTGGCTCGTTTAGAAAATGTAGTTAAGGGAACTATAGGCGGAGCAATTAGGCATAAATTGATACCTACTCCTCAGAATTTGGTAACTTCAACTCCGCTAACAACTACTTATGAATCCTTTTTCGGATTACACCCATTATCTCAAGTTTTGGATCGAACTAATCCATTGACACAAATCGTTCATGGGAGAAAGTTGAGTTAT